GCGAAATCCTTATTCATTCAAATGAAAATACGGGAGAGATAAAAAAAAAGATGCAGGGTCGTTTGTCCGCCTGGCTAGTCAAGCACGAACTAGTTCATAGATCTTTGGGCTTCGATTATCAAGGAATCCAAACTTTACAAATAAAACCGGAGGATTTGCACTCCATTGCTGTCATTTCATATGTATCTGGTTACAATTATCTACGCTCCCAGTGTGCCTATGATGTAGCACCAGGGGGACTGTTAGCTAGTGTGTATCATCTTACGAGAATACAGTATGGTCTGGATCAACCAGAAGAGGTATGCATAAAAGTATTTGTACCAAGGAAATATCCTAGAATTCCGTCGGTTTTCTGGATTTGGAAAAGTTCGTATTTTCAAGAACGGGAATCTTATGATATGTTGGGAATCTCTTATGAGAATCATCCACACCTGAATGGCCCTTACGGAAGGATTATATTGCGTCTAATTTCTATAAAATACAAGACGCTCTTTGAATATCAATCTTCATTTCTACGCCTACAGGCATTCAAGGAATCTTTTTCGATTCTAGATCAAAGAGATTCATTGGATTCTCATGCGTATTATAGATAGATGGGCTCAATCTAAAATAAAATAGGGCTTCATTACAATTTTACAATTTGTAAGATCTTTCTTTTGGGGGAACCGGGCTACTAAAATGAACAAAAAAAGAGTTCTGCACCACGAACTTTGTACCGGGCATAGCACTTAGATGGGCTCTCAAAAGTCACGTAGGAGCGAGTGGCGAAAGGGAATGGGAAAGAAAAAACGAAAGAGGTTGCTGAGATTCTATTTGGACTATATCTGAAATGAATCTTGCCTATTCCCACCTATTCACTCCTTAAGATCGGACTGTTGGGTTTTCAAACAACTAACTTGACTTTTTGGATAGGAAGGATTTTTATTTTTTGTTTGAATGAGAAGAGGCATCATAGAAACAAAGAAAAAAGAAGCCGAAACAGCATCGAATTCTTTTCTTATCTACAAAAAGAAAGGGAGGTATATCTCTAGACACCTAGATGGAGAAGTATGGGTCGTGGTCTAGACTATTAACCAATATGTCTGATGATCCATATCGAATTTGGATGAGTATCTATTAGTAACTACATGCCAGGAACCAGATTTGAACTGGTGACACGAGGATTTTCAGTCCTCTGCTCTACCAGCTGAGCTATCCCGACCCTTCCCGACATATCATACCCATCCTACTAGATGGATTAGGTCTCTGTCAATTCAAATGAAAGAGAATCAAAAAGCATTACAAATTACAAAGTCTTACCCAGGGAATTTCTGAGATCTTCAACAAGAATACTTTGTACGTTTCATTGAATTAAGAATCAGGATATGTACTATGAATGATTCAAACGGGGGTTCCTTACTCAGAGATGCTCTTTTGTACGTATATCGTACATCTCAAGGACTTGTGATAACAGAGGAGCATTTCTGCTCCGATCCAGTTGGCAAACCGTAGTGTGAATCAGAAACAATGGAACCGCTGATGAAAAAGCGGATAGATTTTAGGGGGATGGGCCTTTTTTTTGAGTGTGATTGGGGATAGAGGGACTTGAACCCTCACGATTTCTAAAGTCGACGGATTTTCCTCTTACTATAAATTTCATTGTTGTCGGTATTGCTATTGACATGTAGAATGGGACTCTATCTTTATTCTCGTCCAATCAATCAGTTCCTTAAAAGATCTATTAGACTATGGAGTGAATGATTTGATCACTGAATTAGTGGGGATCGATTCACAATAATGCTTCCATTTTTCATATAAAAAAAGAAGTATTCGGGGAAGAATTAATAGGAATCGTTTGATTATTTCAGTATACGTATGTATCTAGGTTCATCCTTTATCCCTTTCTTGGAATGATTCCTCTAGCACCAAAGCAAAGTCTACCCCATTCGTTAGAACAGCTTCCGTTGAGTCTCTGCACCTATCCTTTTTGGATTCTTGTTGTCGGAACCCCCCCCTTTTTTTTTTCTGAAAACAGGATTTGGCTCAGGATTGCCCATTTTTGATTCCAGGGTTTCTCTGAATTTGAAAGTTTTCACTTAGTAGGTTTCCATACTAAGGCTCAATCCAATTAAGTCCGTAGCGTCTACCAATTTCGCCATATCCCCTTTTTTGTTTTGAAACTAGGATCCCCTTCCCCCTCTTTCTTTTCTTTCTCATTTTTCTTTCATTTTTGCTTATACCGTAACCTTTGAATTCCGTAGATAGGATTCTATATCTAAAAAGTTTCTCTGTTTACTCCTATTTGATTTCTTATGGATCTTATCGATCCTTATCTATCGGAGAATGGGTCTTTGGTCCAATCAGAAATGATTCTAGCATTGATGAATCCGCAATTCAATATGGATGGATCTATACCACAGAATATATGCCTCTCTTCTTCTCATTATGAAAGTGCGGTTTTTCATACTTGAACGGTCGATTCTTTGTTGTCTTATTACTCTGAATGAGACCAGAGGAATATCTCATTTTTTTTTCTGTTCCGTTTTTTTTTCTGTTCTGTATTGTATCCTTATTTAGCTTGATTCTTTTGATTCATATAAATAGTAAATAGAAAAGAGAGTCCTATAACTAAAAACGAAAACTGAGAACTAGAATCAATGATAAATCGAAAATCAAAAGAGAAATTCGATTGATTTTCGATTTGATTTCAATTGAAAAAGGATAAAAAATTCTATTTGAGATTTCTTGTGAGAGAATATTCATTCTGAATTTGATTTCTATTCTTTCTATATGCTAGAGGGTTTCTGAACAGCTAAGATCCTGGCAGTTTGCGGAATTCTTATGCAAAATTTCTGTTATGTGAGCCCGCTTAGCTCAGAGGTTAGAGCATCGCATTTGTAATGCGATGGTCATCGGTTCGATTCCGATAGCCGGCTTTTTTATTTTGATTTGTTCGATTTTCGATTTTGAAACATGAATGTCTCCTTGACACCAAGGAATGGAATATTGAAAAGACTTCTTTACCGTCTTTCAAAACGTAACTGATCTACTAGTATGTCCTAAGAACTTCCAACTATGAATAAAAAAAAAAAGCTTCGAGCAGTTAGGAACAAATCAAAAAAAGTATTCTTACCTTGCTATATATACCAAAGAGTCTGAATATTGATACAATTCATCGCATTCTTCTTTGTAGTCCAGTACTTCAATAGATTTTGCTTCGTTTATCATTTAGTTCAGTCTTAATTGAGTCAATTGCATTTTCAATAAAAAAAGGAGTCTTTATGTCTCGTTACCGAGGGCCTCGTCTCAAAAAAATAAACCGTCTGGGGGCTTTACCAGGACTAACCAGTAAAGTGCCTACTCGGCGCCCCGATCGTCAAAAGAAAAAGAACAACAAAAAAAAATCTCAATCTCAATCTCAATATTGGAAGCGTCTAGAGGAAAAACAAAAATTGCGTTTTCATTATGGTCTGACAGAGCGACAATTACTTAAATACGTTCGTATTGCTGCCAAAACCAAAGGATCAACAGGTCAGGTTTTACTACAATTACTTGAAATGCGTTTGGATAACATAATTTTTCGACTGGGTATGGCTTCGACCATTCCAGGGGCCCGGCAATTAGTTAATCATAGACATATTTTAGTTAATGATTGTCTAGTAGATATCCCAAGTTATCGCTGCAAACCCCGAGATATTATTACAACGAAGGATGAACAAAAAACCAGAGCTCTCATTCAAAATTCTCTTGTTTCATCCTCCCAGAAGAAAGTGCCAGAACATTTGACTCTTCACTCCGCCCAATATAAAGGATTAGTCAAGCAAATAATAGCTCGTCGTCGGGTTGGTTTGAAAATCGAAGAGTTGCGAGTTGTAGAATATTATTCCCGGCAAACTTGAACCTAACTAAAAGAACAAAGCTTCGTAAATTTTGGCCCCCTTTTCGACAAAACAAAATATCTTCTTATAGGGGGGGGTTCCCAATTATGTATCATAGATCGGCGGGGATATTTTCATTCCTTGGTCGCTCTTTCCAGTATTTGTCCGTACTACAAAACTACAAAAATGAGTCATCGAGAATCTATAGCAAAGAAACATTCCCTTGCTAGAAGTATTTGATACATTGTGGTCAATAAGGTTCGGGAATTCTGTGAAGGGACGGAGAGAGAGGGATTCGAACCCTCGGTAAACGAAAGCCTACATAGCAGTTCCAATGCTACGCCTTGGACCGCTCGGCCATCTCTCCTACAAAATAGGATGTTCTGATTATGGCCTAAACCCCCCGGAAATCGCGAATTATTGAAAATAGATAAATGTATTACCAACGCTTTCATATAAAAGGAACCTATAACTCACAATGAGCGGATCCCTATGGGAAATAAGCTTGTTACATTTTTATATCAAAAAATGAAGGCTATCTCCGTGGATCTCGTTACTTTTTTATCGAAAAAAGTNNNGAATCTGTTTGAGGAAATAGATCGAAACAATTTAGAGCTCCAATCCAAGCTGGAAGCACCTTGGCTTACTAAACATGCTTTTTTTTGAACGAGTCTTTTTGTGGGATTTCGTACGGTCCAATTCCTTTGTTTGTGGGATTCATTTCCTACGAAAGGGAATGAGAAGAATTAGGGAGTGGATTGTGAACTATGCCTAGATCACGGATAAATGGAAATTTGATTGATAAGACCTCTTCAATTGTAGCCAATATCTTATTACGAATAATTCCGACAACTTCAGGAGAAAAAGAGGCATTCACCTATTACAGAGATGGTGCGATTTGATTCTTTTTTACAATTCTCATTCTTACGAGCGAGAATGGCACATGATTTGGGATAGAACGAAAAAAGATTATTCTATTTTTTAGATTATCTTAAAAGATACCCGAAAGAAACCTACGCTTCGTGAAGGTGAAGTTTGGAAATAGAACAATTCCTTCTATCGTGTATCCCCGAGTGATGCAGCCTTAGATGCTTCCATGTTCAATTTGAGTATTGAGCGAAAGGTTCCACCTATAGGTTCTTA